CTTAGAATAATGAAACAGATTATATTTGTCGAGAAGTGCAAAATCGTCTGAATAAAATCCCCGTTGTGCATCTTGATCAATTGAATCGTTTCTTTGTGGATTCCTATATTAAGTTTTTGTAAATGTATCTTCGGGTATTCCTTTATCATTTCGTCCAACAGGAGTAGCTCCTCTAATTCTATAAATTTTGCTAGAACACTCTTTTCTTGAATATCATTCAAGAAAGTTTCGGATTGTTTAGTATTCCACCAATGAGTAACCCAAGATTCCAGATTTTTATGAAATGAGAGAGAGATCCACCAAGGTAAAAAGACTATAGATGCAATAAATAGAAGGGGAATAAATGTTTTCTTTTTTGCCATTTTTTTTTCATCTATAAATTCAATTGTTAATGAACCAATGTTATTCGTCGACTCTATGTGATCAAAAATTTATATAAAGCATGAGTTCTATTACAAGGTATCAAATCTATGAAGCTATTCTTTGCCGACCTTCCTTGATAATTTGGAAGAATGTTGAAATAATAAAAACTTATCTTTTTTCCAGATATTTCAATGGGTAAAATTCGAAGCAATTATTTCCTTTCGACAAATACCTGAAAAACCCACTTCAAGTAAATAATTCAGATTTTGAAACAAAAAATAAAACTATCTAAATATCAAATATTTCGAAAAAATGGAGATAAATTTATGAATGTTATAATTCAAAATGGGTGGCAAAACAATACAAAAATTGGAGAGTTTTTTTTACCCCCAGCTGAGAATGAGAAAGCAGTTAAAAAACTTCAATTGGTACACGCAAGAAATAGGCCAATTCCGCAGCTTTTTGTTCAATTTCTCGTGGAGTCAAATTCTCATCAGTACGAGTCAACGGTATTGCCCCTTGGCCTCGGATTTCCAGATAAAGGACACGACGAGTAGAAATACCCTCTTTAAGTTCTATTCTTATCGACTGAATATCTTTTATAAGGAATCGTAGGAAGATGCGACGATTTTTTCCAGGGAATCCCCAACGAAAAATACACACTCTACCTTCTTTTCTATCGAATAGATCATAACCACTACCTACATTCCATGAAATTGTGCACCACAAATAGGAGCTAATAAAGAGGCCTGCGATACCATAGAAAGACATCACGATCCCTTGTGGAAAAAAAAGGATTTGCTGAGAAGGAAATAAAGATATCACATTTCTACCAAGATAGCTGGAAGTTCCAACCAATAAGAAGCCTAATGAACCTAAAAAGAGGATAACGGCCCAGCAAAAATTACTTGTTTTTCGAGACCCTGTTATAAGTTCTATCCATATACGTTCTGATCGCCAATTCATACTATATCGAGTTGCATTTAATTGAATTTTAAAAAGAATACGTAAAGTAAAACTCGTTTTACTTTACGTATTCTTTTTGTTTCCGAAGTAACTCTCATCAACTAGCACCATTCTATTATGGTGTGAACTTTTATGGGTAATTCATCAAATTAGTTTTATATAAGAATATCCCCTTCATAGAACCGACCCCGTCATAGATATCTACATACATTGACTTTGTCTTTTAAACATCTATCGATTCGATCCTAATCTTGAAAATAATTTGAATTAAATTACTCGTTTTCACATACATAAAAGTTCCTTCTTTTATGTTTGGAAGAAATCACGTGTTATACCATATTTCACTTTCTACTAAATTGATCGCTGTGTTAGAATTCAAATATAAGTATTTATATTGAAAAAATCAGATTTGGCCCCATTGTGCCTAAACAATCTTGTTTCTTTGAACATGAAGAAATAAAGAAGCCATTGCAATTGCCGGAAATACTAGGCCCACTAAAGGCACCAAAATAGAGGGAAAGTTGATAGTTGTCATAGAATGGGGTACCTCGATTTACTATTTGTACCTGTTTTTTATATTGTTCTAAAAATATCTTAATTCGAATTCTAATTATATAATTAGTTAGATAATTATACTAATTATATCTAATATATCTAAGTGAGTATATACTCAGTGCAATTATTTATAATTTACTTTCATACTCAACTTTATTTTTATTTAAAGGAAAGAATGCAGCTGAAATAACTCACTTACAACGTACTTTAAAGGATTACGTGGTACGATTGAATCGAATAAACCCTTATTAAATAAATGTTCGGCTGATTGTGAACCTTCAGGTACGGTCTTATTCAACGTTTGTTCAATTACTCTTTTACCAGCAAATGCAATGTAAGCGTTGGGTTCGGCAATAATTATATCTCCCAACATACCAAAACTAGCTGTCACCCCCCCAGTAGTAGGAGATGTAAGAATTGCTACATAGAATAATTTTTTATTTGATTGATAATCATATAAAGCAGACGATATTTTAGCCATTTGCATCAAGCTCAAACTTCCTTCTTGCATGCGTGCCCCTCCAGAAGCGCATACTAGAATAAGGGGTAGAAATTGATTGGAAGCATACTCAACCAACCGAGTAATTTTCTCCCCTACTACGGATCCCATACTACC